TCCCAGGGAATTCATTAGAGGAATGTTTCCAATAAAAATTGTTTGTTCTTGCATATCCCTACTGTTTTTCCAAATTAATCCCCCGGATACATATAATTCAGAAGAATATGTAAGTGATTCATATACAGCATCTCTTTCTTTTATCGATGGTTCTACTAATTGATATGTTTCCACAAATAATTGAAATTCAATTTCTTGATCTCTATCTTCAATTTTTGGAAACTTATAAAGTTCTTCCGCTAAGCCCTGATCAATGAACCTACAAAATCCTTCAAATTGTATCTGATTAAATCCAGGTATTGTAGACATTCCCCCATTTCCATCCCCAAGCATTTTTAATTTCCCATTTATTGAAAAAAAATCCCATTATTGGATCGTTTTTCATCCAATTATATGGATCGATCAGCACTGATGGAATTGCTATTCTGTTTACAGAATCACATAAAATTTTATCTAACTCCATATATGAATATGGAATGTCTGAAATACGTATGAACGGAGGAATAAAGAGAATTTTGATTTTCTACTCAAATTGGAATTTGCAACAGATACAACTGGAAAAGAATTGAGAAATTCCACTTAACTTAGACTTATGGAATTTTATATAGAATAACAAAAAGTGATTCAATTTCTACTATTATTTATGATATTACATATTCCAATACAAGTGAAATAAATAATTCGGGATTTGATCTCTTCGATGAGATAAAAACCCATTAGCACTTAGCTTTTTTCCTTTTTTTCGTGGATTTCCTTGTTCAGTAAAAAAAAAAAGGATTCGCACCGAACAGAAGAGATATTTTTTTTTTTATTTTTATAGAGTTTGTTGAAGCGCAGAAGAAAGCTTTATTAAGCATACGCGGATAGAACTATAGCTATCTATATATATGTCTTTCCTTTTATTGCGGGTCTATTCTGTACAGCGCATGGCGTGCTCTAGCAAAATATCGATTTTCTATAGGAATCATAAACAGATAAGATATCTGATTAGAGGTATACGTGTAATAATTTATGTTCTGGGGTTTACATATACTCATAATTGTTGTTATAATTGAAATGGAGAAGGCTTTTTTTTATTGAAAAGAATCAATACTGGATAGTTAGATATCCATTTTTATTTTCTTATATCATTCGGGAAATACAATTTTAGATTCAAATTTAGATTCAAATTCGAGAATCGTTCATGAATTTTCAGTCAATAGTTAACGGTTCCAATTTGTCCTGAATTTCGGCTTTTGTGACTGAAAATTCACATTTTGTTTTTCCTTTCAATAGAAAGGAGAAAGAATTCAGATAGTGCGTGTTTTGACATACTATACAAAATTAATCAAAGAGATAGATCCAATCCAAAAAAGGAAGGATTTCTTTTAGGAAAGGGATTCAGATTAAGAAAAATAGGATTCAAGATACAAGTACAAAAAAAAGGGGGGGGGGTATTTTGGTCTATTTTTTATTTCTATTGCCTTGGCGACATGGCCGAGTGGTAAGGCGGGGGACTGCAAATCCTTTTTCCCCAGTTCAAATCCGGGTGTCGCCTGATCAACAAAAGACGCGAAATACCTTATTCCGTTTTGCTGATATATTGTCCCCAATAGAAACAGCGGAGGAAAAAGACTCGTGATATTTCCAAGAGCGCTGCTGCTTATTTTGTTTGCGCTTAATCTTTCCCGATTCTACTAGCAATCATACAAGAACTTCTTATAATTAATTGGTTCTAATTAATTGAATTGGATTTTTTGGATTGTTTCATCAATGGTATTGGACAAAATCTTTTTTTTTTTACTCTGCACCAGCGATACTAATATTATTATTAGTGACTATTATTATTATTAGTGACTATTATTAGTGAAAAATAATGGAAAAAAGTGAACAATACTAGCAAAATTCCTTCATATTCATAGAGATAGGGGACATAATTCACATGGATATAGTAAGTCTCGCTTGGGCTGCTTTGATGGTAGTCTTTACATTTTCCCTTTCACTCGTAGTATGGGGAAGAAGTGGACTCTAGGGATACTACTAATTGAGTTGAGAAATGAAACTCTATCAATTCTTTTATAGATCGTTCTGCAAATACTTTTTAATTTAACTATTTTTAATTGAACTATTTATATTGAAATTGAATTCAATAATTGAATTCAATTTCAAAATTCTATTCGATTCGAGTGGAGTAATTTATTCTATGAATAATATTTGAATAATACCCTTTTAATCATAATCAAATAAATATTTTAATGATTCCAGTGTTCATATTTCAAAAGTAAAAAGAATACAAATGATAGGAAAGTTATTCCAACCGAATTCTTCCTAAATTCTTTATTATGATAAACCGGCTCTTATCAGAGTTATATATGGACAATAAGGAGCAGCGGAACCTTTTTTACTTTTTATTTGTTTGCCTTTTTCCGGTTCAAAGACAAAAGAAAGTAGTTCTTTTTTTAGTTATTTAAAAGTTATTAAATTAAGTGATTTTCTACGGGAAATAAAATAGACATAGTGATTCTCTAACGGGATACTCCGCATACTAAGATATTTTCTTGGAGAAGTCACATATTGCGTACTTAGTACTTAGTTTAGTATTTTTTTTTTTATTATTTTCGTTTTATAAATTCGATTTATGCTATACTTTATTGACTTGACTCATTTCATATTATGATTCAAAGATTTAAAATCGGCGGGGTTTACTAATCCTTTTCTTTTCGTAGAAATCTGAAAAAGTTTTTATAAAACTCCTTTCCTTGGATGTGTTCAATTAATTACTTCTTTGTTTGGAATGCTAAAAAAAGATTTCTTGATTTTCTTTTATTAATACATACCCCAACTATTCTTTTTTTTTTTTCTTTTCATTGATTTGATTATTTCAATGGATTCCGGGATTCATATTGAAAATAATCAGAAATCCAGGAATTGGAATCATAAGAGTAAGAGGCGCCTTTCAACTATTCCAGATTAATTGGAACCAACACAAATCAAACATATGAAGAAAAGAAATCAAATTTGAACCTTATGTACATTCCATATAGATAATTAATATCTATTGTCTATATATCTATCTATATATGAATATGAAGATGACATTCTAGATTGATCCATATTAAGCCCAGATCTTTCTACAGTACAACTTTATATACTAGAATAACAAAAATAGATAGTATGGTAGTAAATATATTACTTTCTACCATACTATCGGATCTCATAGAATCCTGCTGATTCTAGTTCGCTCATTTCAGCTAAAACGCAAAATTGGAATTCTTTTCATTTTATTTCGTTAATTCTTGATATTGAGAAGAACTAAGAAGTCAAGTTTCATTCAAATTAATCACTTTGACTAACAGTTTTTACATATATTATAAGTAAAAAAGCAGTAGGAACTAGAATGAACAGTGCAGTAGCAATAAATGCGAGAATATTTACTTCCATAATCTCATCGTTTCGTTTTTCTTTACTTCACAATAATTCGGGATTTAATCCCATAAGAGATGAGAAATCTTTCGCCTCTAAATTCAATGGGATGAATTCCATCTCGATGATATCGAATCAGATCAATATCATGAATAACAATATCTGAACTCTCAAATCGATTTATCGTCGAGAATTGAATAGTATAACATAGAAAGATCATTTATTCATACCAAATCCAAAAATGGATTCCTGATCCAATCGAAAATTTCCTTACTTTGTTACTTTATTTATCATTCTTTTCCATAAAACTATCTCCTTCCTTGTACAATCATCTGACTAAGTATCATCTAATCGTCTTTAAACTTACATAAGTTACAAACAAAAACAAACAAACAATAGAAGCGAAATGGGAAAGGGGGAGTTATGTTCTAAACTCCTTTTTTGAATGATCTAATCTTATTGGATTGGAAAACAAAAAAAAAGTGTGATAAAGATAAGTCCTAGTACAGTATAAAAAAAATCGAATATTCTACCAAATTCACTTTTTTTTTTAGAGTTTGTTTTTTCTTCGGCATAAACCCTTAAAAAAGATTATCCATTCCCTCTCTCTCTAAGAGAGGCAGAGTCTTTATTTGATTTTTATTTTATTAATATACTCTTTACTTGATTGAATTAGGAATGGGATCCATATAATATATCAAAACTTCAGTGTACAATTTGAATGAGATAGATTGTTTCAAATAATTGAGGTTACACAAAATCGGAGCCAAAAAAGAAGAGACTTTTCCGATTAAAAGGATTTTATCAAAGAAATTAAAGTCATTTTGTATCGTACAAATAAGAATTCTATTTGTGTATGTGCTACCGGGAAAGGTAGGGTACTCGATTCGATTTCATTATACGGATCGGGAGGAATCGAAAAGGCCAAATTGAGTGAGGTCTCTCTTAGAATCCTGAATATGACGCTACCAATAATTGTACTAATCCACATGTGTCTTTATCCATCTCCATCGATACTAGTTGAAGAAATGAAAATGACCATATTTGTATTTGCTTTGATGAAAAACGAAAATAAATAAAATAAATATATAAATAATATAAAATAATAATAATAATAAGGATCCCCTTTGGGAACGAAATTCTGCTATTTGTACCCCTTTTACAGAAAATGAAGAGATGAATTGATGTATTTTTTTTTTATTGGATTATTGTTTATTGGATTTGTCGGGACTGACGGGGCTCGAACCCGCAGCTTCCGCCTTGACAGGGCGGTGCTCTGACCAATTGAACTACAATCCCAGGGAAACGAAATACAGCATACATATTCTTCTGATTTCATTCAAACACTTTCTGTTTAGATTTTAAATTGGAATCGCCTCGTTGTAACAGAGTGCGAGTGGTAGGTAATATTGATATCCACGCGCATATATATTTTAGTGATACTGGCACAAATTATTAGTTATCTTTTCGTTATTTCAAATAAAAATCTCAAAATCAATTGATAATCAACCTTTCAATGAAAAAAAAAAGACTCTTTTTTCTTTCTATTACTTTTTTTTTATCAGACATTTCGAAAGAACAAAGGGGTTATATCATTT